AATGAGCAGTTCAGATAGAATCGAACTTTTGATTGATCCAGGTACTTGGAATCCGATGGATGAAGACATGGTTTCTGTGGATCCCATTGAATTTCATTCGGAAGAGGAACCTTATAAAGATCGTATTGATTCTTATCAAAGAAAGACAGGATTAACTGAGGCTGTTCAAACAGGCACAGGTCAACTAAATGGTATTCCCGTAGCAATTGGGGTTATGGATTTTCAGTTTATGGGGGGTAGTATGGGATCCGTAGTAGGTGAGAAAATCACCCGTTTGATCGAATATGCTACCAATCAATTTTTACCTCTTATTCTAGTATGTGCTTCTGGAGGAGCACGTATGCAAGAAGGAAGTTTGAGCTTGATGCAAATGGCTAAAATATCTTCCGCTTTATATGATTATCAAGCAAATAAAAAGTTATTCTACGTCTCGATCCTTACATCTCCTACTACTGGTGGGGTGACAGCTAGTTTTGGTATGTTGGGGGATATCATTATTGCCGAACCCAATGCTTACATTGCATTTGCGGGTAAAAGAGTAATTGAGCAAACATTGAATAAGACAGTACCTGAAGGTTCACAAGCGGCTGAATATTTATTCCATAAGGGCTTATTTGATTCAATCGTACCGCGTAATCCTTTAAAGGGCGTTCTTAGTGAGTTATTTCAGCTCCATGCTTTCTTTCCTTTGACTCAAAATTAAATCAAGTAGTAAATTATTCCATTCTTTTTTCTAATATATAGCTAATTTCATTTTAGAATTAAGAATTTTATTATATTAGAATTATAAACACTTAGATATACTTAGTAGAATTCTATATGAAAATATACGAAAATATACTTAGTATAAGTATATATGAATTCTAGTGATTATAAAATATCTTTATAACAATATAACAATAACAGGTACAAATATTAAATCGAGGTACCCATTCTATGACAACTCTCAGCAACTTACCCTCTATTTTTGTGCCTTTAGTGGGCCTAGTATTTCCGGCAATTGCAATGGCTTCTTTATTTCTTCATGTTCAAAAAAACAAGATTTTTTAGATACGGGCAGTACGGACAAATCTCATCTTTTTTTTTAGATCTAGAAGCAATTCGATGAATTACTCCTAAAGGTTTACATCAGAATAGTGCTAGTTGATGAGAGTTACTTCGGAAACAAGGAAAAGTAAAGTCAAATTTATTTGGTTGGGTTATTTTCCCAATTCCAATAAAATACAACTGGGTCTAATATGGGTTGGCGATCAGAACGTATATGGATAGAACTTATAACGGGGTCTCGAAAAACAAGTAATTTCTTCTGGGCCTTTATCCTTTTTTTAGGTTCATTAGGGTTCTTATTGGTTGGAACTTCGAGTTATCTTGGTAGGAATTTGCTATCTTTATTTCCGTCTCAGCAAATTCTTTTTTTTCCACAAGGGATCGTGATGTCTTTCTATGGAATCGCCGGTCTCTTTATTAGCTCCTATTTGTGGTGTACAATTTCGTGGAATGTAGGTAGTGGTTATGATCGATTCGATAGAAAAGAGGGAATAGTGTGTATTTTTCGTTGGGGATTTCCTGGAAAAAATCGTCGTATCTTTCTCCGATTCCTTATGAAAGACATTCAGTCCATTAGAATAGAAGTTAAAGAGGGTATTTATACTCGTCGTGTCCTTTATATGGAAATCAGAGGACAGGGGATCATTCCCTTGACTCGTACTGACGAGAATTTGACTCCACGAGAAATTGAACAAAAAGCGGCGGAATTGGCCTATTTCTTGCGTGTACCAATTGAAGTATTTTGAAAAAAAAAATGAACTGAAAAATGAATGCTTTCTTAAAAAAAAACGGAAAAAATTCTTGAATTTTTTTTGAAATATTTGATATTTTGTATTTTGATAGAAAGGGCATTCTTTCGTTTCGAAATCCGACTAATATTCATTACTTGAAGTGCTCTTTCATGCATTCATCGAAAGGGGCAATTGCTTCGAATTTTAGCAATTGATATCTTTGGAAACAATATTTTTTTTCTTCATTCGAATTGGAAGTAGACTCTTTCTTTTTCTTATTCTATTTGTGTATTCTTTCTAAATTCAAGAACTAACTCCCGAATTGCAAATAAAAAAACGTGAGAATAGATTTATAGGCTCTATGACTTGTAATAGAGCTTATGCTTGATAGAAATATTCTTATCATATAGAGTTGACGAATGAGGTGAAGCTGAGTTCATTAAAGACGAAAAATGGCAAAAAAGAAAGCATTCATTCCCCTTCTATATCTTACATCTATAGTCTTTTTGCCCTGGTGGATCTCTTTCTCATTTAAGAAAAATATGGAATCTTGGGTTACTAATTGGTCGAATACTAGGCAATCCGAAATTTTCTTGAATGATATTCAAGAAAAGAGTATTCTAAAAAAATTCATAGAATTAGAGGAACTGTTACTCTTGGATGAAATGATAAAGGAATACCCGGAAACACGTCTACAAAACCTTCGTATCGGAATCTACAAAGAAACGATCCAATTGATCAAGACGCACAACGAAGATCGTATCCATACGATTTTGCACTTCTCGACAAATATAATCTGTTTCGTTATTTTAAGTGGTTATTCTATTCTAGGTAATCAAGAACTTATTATTCTTAACTCTTGGGTTCAAGAATTCCTATATAACTTAAGCGACACAATAAAAGCTTTTTCTATTCTTTTATTAACTGATTTATGTATAGGATTCCATTCGACCCATGGTTGGGAACTAATGATTGGTTCTGTCTATAAAGATTTTGGATTTGCTCATAATGATCAAATTATATCCGGTCTTGTTTCCACTTTTCCAGTCATTCTAGATACAATTTTTAAATATTGGATTTTCCGTTATTTAAATCGTGTATCTCCGTCACTTGTAGTGATTTATCATTCAATGAATGACTGAAAAAATGATCCACCGATCCAATTATAAAGTTTGTTATTTTGTACAAAAGCTAAACATTCAAAAATTGACTTATTCTTTTCTTTTTCTTTCTACCCATCCAGGGGATTCCTCCTATATTCCAGTAAAATTATTTCAGTACATAGCAGAATCATGGATAGGGAACTATACTAGTGACCGACCTAATTTTATTGTAGAACTTTTCAGGATCAATGATTGGACCATGCAAACTAGAAATGCCTTTTCTTGGATAAAGGAAGAGATTACCCGATCCATTTCCGTATCGCTCATGATATATATAATAACTCGAGCACCCATTTCAAATGCATATCCCATTTTTGCACAGCAGGGTTATGAAAATCCGCGAGAAGCAACTGGCCGTATTGTATGTGCCAATTGCCATTTAGCTAATAAGCCCGTGGATATCGAGGTTCCACAAGCGGTACTTCCTGATACTGTATTTGAAGCGGTTGTTCGAATTCCTTATGATATGCAAGTGAAACAAGTTCTTGCTAATGGTAAAAAGGGGGCTTTGAATGTGGGGGCTGTTCTTATTTTACCGGAGGGGTTTGAATTGGCTCCCCCCGATCGTATTTCGCCTGAGATTAAACAAAAGATAGGTAATTTGTCTTTTCAAAGCTATCGTCCCACTAAAAAAAATATTCTTGTGGTAGGCCCTGTTCCTGGTCAGAAATATAATGAAATCACCTTTCCTATTCTTTCCCCCGATCCCGCTACTAAGAGAGATGTTCACTTCTTAAAATATCCCATATACGTAGGCGGGAACAGGGGAAGGGGGCAGATTTATCCCGACGGGAGCAAGAGTAATAATAATGTTTATAATGCTACAGCAGCAGGTATAGTAAACAAAATCATACGAAAAGAAAAAGGGGGGTATGAAATAACTATAGTAGATGCATCGGATGGCCGCGAAGTGATTGATATTATACCTCCAGGACCAGAACTTCTTGTTTCAGAGGGTGAATTTATCAAACTTGATCAACCATTAACGAGTAATCCCAATGTGGGTGGATTTGGTCAGGGGGATGTGGAAATAGTACTTCAAGATCCCTTACGTATCCAAGGTCTCTTGTTCTTCTTGGCATCTGTTATTTTGGCACAAATCTTTTTGGTTCTTAAAAAGAAACAGTTTGAGAAGGTTCAATTGTCTGAAATGAATTTCTAGGTCCGCAGATTTATCAACATATTAAGTTCGTAAAAATAACTAAATTCTTGTTGATAATTATGTAATTCTGTATAATCAAAAAATTCTGAGAAGCCCTTTGCTTGTTTCTATTCTTTTTCTACCATATTTAGAGAATTCACCGCAGTACTAGTCAGTCATAGTATGTATATTGTGAAGAAGACTATTTGACTTTACCTATTCTTAGTTTCTATTTTTTCCGAGTTTTTATTAGAACCTTTATGACATATAATATTTGTTTTTTATTTATTGCATATAAGACATAAGAAGTAGTAGAGTAGTGGACAAACAAAAAAGAGAGGGAATTTTATTGAGCAAATAGAACTTCTTCAATGAACTTGTTTATAAAAAAATTAAACCTTGAAAAATATTAGATACTAAAATTTAGAGTAAGATTCTTTTAGTATAGAAAGGGTTCGGTTCGCATGATATCTGATCGATAGAAAATATATATAGAAAAAAATCGAAATAGAATGAATTCTATTTCGATTTTATATTGTGTTTATATTGTATATTGTGCCGCCCAGAAAAAGGAAATCAAGTGATTCCTTCTTTCTTTTACCTTTTACTTTCGTTTTCTTTATTTTAACTTTGAAAGTATCGACAGATATTATCGAGGAAGAGATGTTTTGAATGAATTAATGAAGTTCATTTTTCAAAAATATCATCAGAATAAAATGAAATGGAGTTTTTTGAAACATCGGAAAAAGTTCTCCATTTTTTCATTTATACGAATAAAAAATATTATGATTATTAAGAACTCAGCAGGACCCCCTCTCGTCAAAGAAAGGGGGGTCCTGCTGAGTTCTTACGCTTTCATTTCGAAAACTCAGTTCAGCCGATTACTACAGGGATGAACCCAATCCGGAATATGAACCA